AGCCCAGCAGAAATTACTTGTTTTTCGAGCCCCCGTTATAGGTTCTATCCATATATGTTCTGATCGACAACTCATACTTGATCCGGTTGCTTTTTTTGGAATTGAGAGAATACCCCAAATGAATTTGACTTTAGTCCTTTTGTTTCCGAAGTAACTCGCATCAACTAGCGCTAGTTTGATGTGAACCTTTAGGAGTAATTCATTAAATTGGTTAGATCTAAACTAATAACATACCTTCGTATGATCTCACTAAAGATAGCCACATACATATAGATAGACCAACTTTACAGTTCAGCCATCCGTCGATTCGGGTCTATTTGAAAATAGCTAGAATCCATTTACCCCTATACCATTTTCTGCAGACATAAGAGTTTTTCGGCGGAAGCCGCTTATACCATATTTTGCTAAATGGATATCTGTGTTATGATACAAGCGTCAGTTTTGAAAAAAAAAAATAGATGAGATTTTGTCCCATCGGCTCTAAACAATCTTGTTTTTTTGAACATGAAGAAATAAAGAAGCCATTGCGATTGCCGGAAATACTAGGCCTACTAAAGGCACCAAAACAGAGGGAAAGTTAAGAGTTGTCATAGAATGGGTACCTCGATTTACTATTTGTACCTGTTATTATTATTTAGATTTTATATTTATTATTTATAATATAAAGATATCTTATTATATATAAAGATATCTTATTATAATTTGATAATTCTAAATTGGAATTATTATTACTTAATATCTATTAAGTATAGATCTAAGTATCTATCTAAGTGAGTATATAATGTAGTTTTTCATCTTTCTACATGAAAGATTTGAAAGGATATGGATGAGATATTATTATTATTCTTTTCTTCATTTTTTGCTCTTGTCTTCGAATTTCATTTACTAAGCAAAAAGTTTCTTAAAAATTAATTCTATTATTATAGAAGGGTTTGTTAGAATCCCATCCAGCAGGGATTCTTAGCCAAAATAGGATTATCGTAAGATATAGAAAGATAAAAAATTCTATATTTTCTAGATTTTAATTATATATGACGAGAAGAGGAGATTTTTTTTATTTGCCTAATTTCACGAAAATAAGAATTTCATCTTTTATCTTGTTGATAGAGGCTTCTTGATCAATAATCAGGAATATAGAAAAAGGGGCGGATTTTCTGTGACTTTTGATTCTTTATACAATTAGATCTTATGTCAACAAAGAAAACCCCATTCGTCTAATTTTGACTTGGATTCTGATAAACTAATTACTTGTTTGCTCAAAATAATTGAACTTAATGTTCTAATTTTTATTCAAAGGAAAGAAAGTGTGGAGTTGAAATAACTCACTCAGAACGCTTTTTAAAGGATTACGTGGTACGATTAGATCGAATAAGCCCTTCTGGAATAAATACTCAGCCGCTTGTGAACCTTCGGGTACTGTTTTATTCAATGTTTGTTCAATTACTCTTTTACCCGCAAAAGCAATGTAGGCATTGGGTTCGGCAATAATGATATCCCCCAACATACCAAAACTAGCTGTCACCCCACCGGTAGTAGGAGATGTAAGGATTGGTACATAGAATAACTTTTTATTTGATTGATAATCATATAAAGCAGAAGATATTTTAGCCATTTGCATCAAGCTCAAACTTCCTTCTTGCATGCGTGCCCCTCCGGAAGCACACACTATAATAAGAGGTAGAAATTCTTTAGTAGCGTATTCAATCAAACGGGTAATTTTCTCCCCGACTACGGATCCCATACTACCCCCCATAAACTGAAAATCCATAACCCCAATTGCTACGGTAATACCGTTTAGTTGCCCTATGCCTGTTTGAACAGCCTCGGTTAATCCTGTCTTTCTTTGATAAGAATCGATACGATTTTGATAAGGCTCCTCCTCCGAATGAAATTCAATGGGATCCAGAGAGACCATGTCTTCATCCATAGGCTCCCAAGTACCCGGATCGATCGAAAGTTCGATTCTATCTGAACTACTCATTTTCAAATGATATCCACATTGTTCACAAAGATTCATTTTTGATTTAAAAAATTTCTTATAATTTAATCCATAACAATTTTCGCATTGAACCCACAAATGCCTGTATTTTTGAGTTACATCCAGATCAGTAGAACTTTCTGGTATAGTTTTATCACTCGTTCTGGTTCTTATACCGGCACCCTCGCTTTTACTACTATTTCCACTTTCACCACAAATGGAACCATAAAAGTAATTGTTATTGTAATTGTCACTACCACTTACAATGTAACTATCAATACAGATTTGATACTGAAGATAACTGTCAATGCAACTTTTAATGTGATTATTCCAAGTATATTGAGTATCATCCATGTAACGATCGTGGTGGGGATTCTTACTCTTAGATCCATTATTCAGATAACTAGAATTCCGATCAAAAGAACTTTCTAGTTCACTACAAAAAGGATGATCATTGTCAATCTCAAAAATATGATTTTCAATATCAAAATATATAGAATAACTGTCCCCATTACTATCTTT